TTGATTTTTTACCGATGTTACTATATTTCTTTTTGTTTGTCTGTAATAGTTGATTGATGAATCCAAAATTTTCAACTGTATATCTTTCAAGTGGTATTTTTGCTTATTTTCCTATCTCTCAAAAATTGAAATTTAGGGAAGTGCTTTATAAACATATGTATAAAAAAAACATATTTCATTTAGTTTCTTTATGTTCACTATAATTAGTTATTTCGGTTTTTTACTAGCGGCTTTAACTATAACCTCAGCTCTATTTATCGGTCTAAGTAAGATACGACTTATTTGATTTGAAATTGTGAAATGAATTGGAAATTTTTGGATATTTTCGATATTCTATAGTTCCTTAGTCAATTTCCAATTTTTGATCATTGAGAATCATGATCAAATACATACAAATATTCATATTTAAGGATAGATATTACCCTCCTCTTTACCTTTCAAACAAATTAAAATGATTGAAGTGTTTCTATTTGGAATCGTATTAGGTCTAATTCCTATTACTTTGGCGGGATTATTTGTAACTGCATATTTACAATACCGGCGTGGTGATCAGTTGGACCTTTAATTCATTAACACCTCTTTTGTTTATTGACCTCATATTTATTTGTTTTAATTATAATCCACGGGGGGTCAAATTAAGATTTTAGACTGCTGTTGAATTATTTCAGTCTCATTCTCTCACAATCTAACAAAAATGGAATCACGCTCTGTAGGATTTGAACCTACGACATCGGGTTTTGGAGACCCGCGTTCTACCGAACTGAACTAAGAGCGCTTTATTCTCATAAATAACTTAATGGGACCCCACTAATAAATCTTACATTCATATACTATTCATATACTATATTAATATCTAAAATATAGTATATGCATGTAAGATTTGAATCCATTTCAATTGATTCCTTGTTACTACTCTTTACGATAAGATAAATAATAGTTCGGGATAGGGATGACAGGATTTGAACCTGTGACATTTTGTACCCAAAACAAACGCGCTACCAAACTGCGCTACATCCCTTTCCGTTGGTTTCCAGTATCATTGGAACGAATCCTTGTCCGTTTTTCCGTATTTTTATTTCCTCCGTTGATATATATATTATTCTGCCGTTTTTTCTTTCTTTTTTTTTGTTTAATATCCTATATAGAAATAGAATAAAAATAGAATATAGAAGAAAAATAGAATATAGAATAAAATTCAAATAATATTGAATTAAATTAAATAAAAAATAGAATATATAGATTCTAAATGGATAGAGTATTTCTAATAATATAATAGATAGAATAATAAAAAAAAGATTCTATAATTACGATTATTCTATCTATTATTAGATAGAATCTACAATAATAGTAATAGAATTAAGAGTAGTAAAAGAATTCTATTATCCTAATCAAAATGATAATAATAAAAGACTTATTATGAAATAATAATAAATAGGAGATTCCCCTCAAATAAAACGGAAAAAGGGTTTTTCTATAGTGCTCGAGAAGAAAGAAATAGACCTCTTTTATTTCGTAACTTAAGATCAATATCTAATGAATCATTGTACATTTCAATTTGAATTGGTAATTCTGTGAACAAATACAAATACAATGTGGTTATTAACTAAATAACCATCAGATCATATTTCTATATGTATGTAATTATGTATTCCAAATTACAACTAAACAATAAAAATAAGGAGGATTTGAAATGCGAGATCTAAAAACATATCTCTCGGTGGCACCAGTGTTAAGTACTCTATGGTTCGGGGCTTTAGCGGGTCTCTTGATAGAGATCAATCGGTTATTCCCAGATGCATTGATATTCCCCTTTTTTTCATTCTAGTTATTGGCACGGGAAGGGATGAAGAAGATTCTATATCTAATCAAATATCTGTGATTAATCCCCCGTCTTTATTTCTATTTTTTTTGATTCTATTTTCTAATTCTAATATAATAGAAAGAATAAGTTATAAAAGATAAAGAATAAAGGCGGATTCGTTCTCAGTGAAACTAGAAATCTGGCCCGGGCTTCAGTGTAATTTCATTAATAATCTAATAATAGAAATTATTAATGAAATTACATTTATATTAATGCTAGAGTGAGACCAAAATGGAAATAGAATGGCTAAGGTGGGGATAACAATATCATACAAGATACTTAAATGAAAACGGAAATACTGGACCACGATTCGAAATGTAGTTCTAAATCATTGTATTACTTAATTATTACTGTACTATATTAAATTCAAATGAATTGGAATGAAATCTTTTATAGATACATAATTTGATTTCGAATTATCAACTTCCATTTTTTCGTTCCTTTTTTCTTTTTCTTCGCTTCGAATCCAAAAATAGAAGAGTTAAGTGAATCAAAAAACCAAAGGAGGTTCATGGCCAAGAAGGGTAAAGGTATCCGAGTCAATGTTATTTTGGAATGCACCGGTTGTGATCAAAAGGGTGTTAAGAAAGAATCTACGGGTATTTCCAGATACATTACTCAAAAAAGCCGACACAATACGCCTAGTCGATTGGAATTGATAAAATTCTGTCCCCGTTGTTGCAAACATATGATTCACGCAGAGATAAAGAAATAGAGAAAACGGCTCGCTTGAGTGTCATCCTTCCAAGAAAAATGAAAATAGATATCTATTTTTCATATATATATAGATTCGATATCTATATTTATTCTATATAGAAGTTATTCTATATAGAATAGAAGAATATAAATAAAACAAATCCTTTTTTATAATTTTATAAGAACTGGTATTTTCAGGATTAGGAATAAAAAAATCATGGATAAATCTAAGCGAATCTTTCTTAAATCTAAGCGATCTTTTCGTAGGCGTTTGCCCCCTATTCAATCGGGGGATCGAATTGATTATAAAAACATGAGTTTAATTAGTCGATTTATTAGTGAACAAGGAAAAATATTACCTAGACGCGTGAATAGATTGGCCTTAAAACAACAACGATTAATTACGATTGCTATAAAACAAGCTCGTATTTTATCTTTGTTACCCTTTCTTAATAACGAAAAACAATTTGAAAAAAGTGAGTCGATCGCTAGAACTACTCCTACTGTTCTTAAAAAAAAAAAAGAAATAAGATAATCGGCGAAGAAGAAGAAATTTTTTTTATTGAACGTAGGTGTATTTGTTCGTTTTGATGACTTTATCAATAGAATTTTATTGATAAAGTCATCAAAATGAACAATTTTATCCATACAAATCTTTATTCTATTACCCTCCCGGAGTTCAGTCTCCAGGGATTTTGGATTTGATTATCGGGTTCCGTTGGCAATCATAAAAAGACAATTCTCTTTGAATATTGCTATTTGCGCAACTATTTTACGATTCAGAAGTAATTGCCTCGTGTACAGATTATACACGAAACGACTATAAATATTGTATATATATGTTTTTTTACTCTCGCCAATTACTGCATTTATTCGACTGATCCACAAACCGCGAAAATATCTTTTTTTTCTATCTCTATCTCGATTAGCCGAAACCAAAGCTTTTATTTTCTGTTGAGGAATAGTTCGAGTCAGTCTCGAATGAGTCCCGCGAAAGCTTGATGTAAATAGACGAATTTTTCTCCTCCGTTTCCGAGCTATATATCCTCGTTTAATTCTAGTCATTGAATAAATGATACTTTGATGAATAACTATTTGATTTTTTATTTCAGTTATTCTTTTCCCGTTCCCTAGTCTATTAATAACAAAAATGTGTTCTTCCAGTGTATAAAATAAAAATTCCAACGGCTTTTGCTACTATAACCTCCCCAACCACGACTTTTTCGTTTTCTTTTTTTTTCTAAGCATTTGACCCCGAAATAAGAAATTTTATTAATACTAGGTATCAAAAAAACATAGTCAATGAAATAGATAAACAAATCGTGGGTTCCGTCGTTTCTATGATTACTTTTTAAACGGCGAGGTCCTCTCTATACACCGGAGCCTCTTCTTTCAATTTAATGTTGATTTAATCAATGTTATTGTTAACTTGTACAGTTCACACTCTTTGGCTCTACCTTTGAAATATCTAGTAATGGGTCTTTCACAAAGAAAACCAGCTATACGGTAACGGTATTTAAGTATGGAGATTTGCTGGATAGCTGACCCTCTTAGTCCGTTCTTGCAAAATAAATAAAGGGCATAGTTTTTTGTAATTAAAATAGTATTTCCCACGCTTAATGGGTAACCGTTTGCTACCAATGGGGAAGTCTTTCTCATCTTAAATTGCAAATGGAGGTGATTGGGTTTGTACCAATCGAAACCATAAATTTGATACACAACACAATAGAATAGAAGAATATATATATATGTATTTTTAATTATAGATTCTTAATCGATTTTTTGAGTGTTAAGATAGTGTGAATGGGGGTTTTTCCATTCACACTATCTTAACTTAACACGTCGATACTAGAAAAAACGGTTTCCTTTCTTTTTTTGTTATGATCTGAACGAGTCGCACATACACCCTAGTACACGTTCCTCGGCGCTGAGGACATCCCAGAAGAGCGGGGGATTTTGTGACGTTTTGGATTGGCTGTCTTGTGTTTCTAATAAGTTGTTTCATAGTTGGCATGGTGAGTCGTATACATAATGAGCTGGTTTAGATCAACCCTAACCCCGATGATTATATTATGAATTGCGTATATTTTAGGAATAGATTAATTACTAGTAATAGTCTATTCAATCCGGTAATAAGATAAAAGAAAATCTCAAACTGTGTATTTGTGGGGAATCCTTGCTGCTAATTTTTGATTCAAATCGCTACAAGATCGACAATTCCGTGGGCTTTAGCTTCTGCTGCTGACATAAAAACATCTCTTTCCATATCTTCGGATACAAGCCATAAAGGTTTGCCCGTTCTTTGTACATAAACCCTTGTGATAGTTTCTCGCAGTTTCAGTAGTTCTTCCGCTTCCAGTAAAAATTCTCCCGTTTGTGCCTCATAAAAAGAACTAGCGGGTTGATGGATCATTACCCTGATTATATAACCTACATAATAAGGGTTTCCTCGATCTCGCATGATAAGCCGAGAAGAGATAAATATATATAGAATTGAACAACCGTACAGGCATCTTTTGCGTATTGCATACGGCTCTACTATGGTATGAAATTTTTACCTTCCATCTAAGAAATAGAAAAAATATACATATACAGGCTCTATCAGATCCTAGATCATTAAACGATCCAATAACCAACCTTCCTTTTGTTTGGGAGAGTATTAAAAAAAAATACTATGATGGTTCCGTTGCTTTTATTATTTAGTATCGTCTGTTATTCAGCAATCCAAAAGTTTCTTTTTTTTTCAAATAGTTATAAAATAAAAATTGTTTTTTTCTTTCATTTCATAACATAAATATTGTTAAAAGCTTTCCGGTGTGAAAACTGAAAACAAAAAAGTTTGTGACACTGAAATAGGCTCCGGATAGATCAGAAAAAATCGCGAATACCTCCTTTTCATACTACTCTTTCGATACATAATCGAACGGTACGGTTTTGAAAAAAAAATGACATATCGAACTCGAAGTGCCGTGCTATTATTACTTCATTTTCATATGGCGAAGGCATAGTCTTCTTTTTTTTTATTTGAGAAAAAAAGACTCATCGGCGCCAAGCGTGAGGGAATGCTAGACGTTTGGTAATTTCTCCTCCTGCCAAAAGAAAAGATCCCATTGAAGCGGCTAATCCCATGCATACTGTCTGTACGTCTGGTTGTACAAATTGCATAGTATCATAAATAGCTATTCCGGCTATTACCCCTCCGCCCGGAGAATTTATAAACAGATATAGATCTTTCTTATCGTCCTCCATACTGAGATATACCATAAGGCCAATAAGTTGATTTGATATTTCACTATCAACCTCTTGGCCTAAAAATAGTAGTCGTTCTCGATAAAGTCGGTTGATTAGGATTAAATTGTATCTCTTAAGAGCCGTACATGCATCTTTTGATGCATACGGTTCACTACGTAAAAAGGAATCAATGTGTTGATTTCAACCTTTTTCATATTGATAATGGACTCTTTTTCTAACTTCTCATTGATGTATTATTTTCGTCGAGATCGAACCAAAATCGAAATGTAATTTTCTTGTTTATGTATGGGCTTCTTCAATTCTTTTATTTTAGGTTTCTTTTCTACTCTGAGTAAAGATCCGCCCTTTTTTTATTTGCACATATAGGACAAATACTACAATACCACGTCTTTTTGCTACGACTTTTCCCTTTTTCTTAATTTTTTATTTAATGTTTTATGCCAAATATATGAAATTAATAGAAGTCGTAATCGTATATATCTTACCAATTGGTTTTTTCTAAACAGAGCCTGGGTACTTCATTTTATTGGTCCAACCAAGCCAACCATAAATTATTTTATATATATATATATCTTATTTTATATATATATATATCTTATTTTATATATATATAT